TCTAGATGGATAAGTATGTATCCCGGTCTAGACTATTAACGAATATGGATCCCGATCTCCATATCGATTCATTTGGATGAGTATCCATTCGATACATTAACCACGTGTCAGGAACCAGATTTGAACTGGTGACACGAGGATTTTCAGTCCTCTGCTCTACCAGCTGAGCTATCCCGACCATTCCGGATGCATCATCCTATTAGAGGACTTGGGTCTATGTCAATTAAAGGGACTCAAAAAATCTTACAAAACCTTACCTAGGCCTTGGAATTTCTTGGATCTTCAAAAAGAAGACTTTGTCAGCGTAAGCGTAATGGTATGGACTCTGAATGATTTAATAATGGAAATTCCTTGCCTATATATGTTCATTTGTAAGTATATCGTATATATAATATGACTTGTGATAAGAAAGAAAGGTTTCTGTCCGGATCCTTTTGTGAAAGAGTAGAGTGAATAAGAAGCATAACTCATTTGGAACCGATCACGAAATAAAAATAAAGAGGCTAAATAGTTAGGTAGTAAAACGGACTCTTTTCTTTTTATTGGGGATAGAGGGACTTGAACCCTCACGATTTCTAAAGTCGACGGATTTTCCTCTTACTATAAATTTCATTGTTGTCGGTATTGACATGTAGAATGGACTCTATCTTTATTCTCGTCCGATTAATCAGTTCTTCAAAAGATCTATCCGGGGAGTGAATTATTTGATCACTGAATATTCGATTCTTCCTTCAACTTGGAATCGATTCACAAGAATTCTTACACTTTTCATATAAAAAAATATGGAATTGGATCGTAATTAATCGTTTGATATTTCAGTATGTACGTATATAGGATAGGGTCATCCTTTCTGAAATTTCGATAGAAGGATTCCTATACCAATGTTAATCAACTCCATTCGTTTCGTTAGAACAGCTTCCTTTGAGTCTCTGCACCTATCCTTTTTTTGGTTCTCGCTTTCTGAACCCTTGTTTTCAGAAAACAGGATTTGGCTCAGGATTGCCCATTTTTAATTCCAGGGTTTCTCTGAATTTGGAAGTTATCACTTAGTAGGTTTCCATACCAAGGCTCAATCCAATCAAGTCCGTAGCGTCTACCAATTTCGCCATACCCCCTTATGAGACCAAGATCTCATTGTGATCCCATCTCCCTCTTTCATTTATTTATGTATTTATGTCGGAACCGTTGAAATCATTAGATACTGATTCCTAATATCGAAAAAGCGCCTACTCCTATTTCATTTCTCGCCCATATTCTTTCATCTCTATCGGAGGACCCGTATTTTGTCCCATCAGAAATGATTCTATCATTTCTGTATCTGCAATTCAATATGGATAGAGATATCCCACATATACATATGCCCCCCCCTCTCGGTTTTCCCGCGCGATTTTGAATACTGGAACGGTCGATATTGATTTTTTTCGTTCTACCTCCGCCCTTTCTGAATGAAACCAAAGAAATGTCTCATTATGATCTGGATTGCATCCTTATCTTATCCTTTCCTTAGTACCGATCTGCTCTAATATGATTAATCTAATCTGCTATAACTAACGAATGCTATAAATTAAGTATAATATATAAATAATAATTTAAAGATTCTTTATATATATATATATAGGTATAGTTAGTTAGTTCTATTGCACTTAATTTCTGTTATGTGAGCCCGCTTAGCTCAGAGGTTAGAGCATCGCATTTGTAATGCGATGGTCATCGGTTCGATTCCGATAGCCGGCTTTTCTATATTTGTTCGATTTTTTTCCATGATTGTCTCCTTGAGATCAACAAATATAGAAAAGACTCCTCCTCTTTTTCTTTTCAAAATGTCGGGTTTCCGATCTATTATGTCGTAGAAACTTCCAACTATGAATAAAAAACGGATTTGATTGGAGCAGTGAAATCTCTACACTACGCAACAAATCAATAAAGGGGTCCTCAACTTCCTATATATATATACAAAATAATTCGGATATTGATACAATTCATCTCATTCTTCTTTGTAGTACTACAGTAGATTTAGTTTCGTTTAGTTCAGTCTTAAGTTAAGTTTATTCTGTAAAATGAAATTTCAATAGGGAGTTTTTATGTCTCGTTACCGAGGGCCTCGTTTCAAAAAAATACGCTGTCTGGGGGCTTTACCGGGACTCACTAGTAAAAGACCTAGATCCGGAAGTGATCTTAGAAACCAATCACGTTCCGGGAAAAGATCTCAATATCGTATTCGTCTAGAAGAAAAACAAAAATTGCGTTTTCATTATGGTCTGACAGAGCGACAATTGCTTAGATATATTCGTATTGCCGGAAAAGCCAAAGGGTCAACAGGTCAGGTTCTACTACAACTACTTGAGATGCGTTTGGATAACATCCTTTTTCGATTAGGTATGGCTTCGACCATTCCTGGAGCTAGGCAATTAGTTAACCATAGACATATTTTAGTTAATGGTCGTATAGTAGATATCCCAAGTTATCGCTGCAAACCTCGAGATATTATTACTACGAGGGA